TAAGAATTAAGCGAAGGAAAGAGACTAATAAATAATACTCAAAATTCTCTTCTACCATTCGGAAGGATCTCATCTCATAATTATCCATGACTGTTTATGTCTCTAGCATGACCACTTGATAAAATGTGGAGGGAAGTGGGATAAATGGCCGATACTACTGGAAGGATTCCTCTTTGGCTAATAGGTACTGTAACTGGTATTCCTGTGATCGGGTTACTAGGTATTTTCTTTTATGGTTCATATTCAGGATTGGGTTCATCCCTGTAGTAATCGGATGAACTGAGTTGTAGACATGAAAGCGTAAGAACTCACCAGGATCGTCCCCTTCTTTCTTTGTCTGATTCGAAGGGGACGATCCTGGTGAGTTCTTAATAATCAAAACCTTTTATTCAGATAATTGACAAAACAAATGGATCCCCTTTTCCTTTCCAATGTTTCCTAAAACCCCATTTGTTTTTTCTGATGATGTTTTGAAAAATGAACTTAATTGGTTAATTCCGACCATCTGGCCTAGGTAGTATCTATCTTTCTAAGTTCATTGACTAAATCTAAAATGACCTCTCTTTTTGCCCACTACTTTATTAGACATTATACATAAAGTACTAAGTACCGTACCCCCAAAAATTATGAGAAACCTGAAAAAATAGAAACTAAGGATAGGAATCTTTGAGAAACTGGTATGAAGACTCATTATTATTTGTACACAAGAAAGGGATGTAGAAAATTCCCCTTCTTGTGTACAAGACTAGGAAGACTAATAATGCCCCTAAAAAAATACGGTTCTTTTTACGAACTTGATGTTGCAAAATTTTCGGATCTAGAAATTCATTTCAGATAATTGAACCTTCTCAAACTGTTTCTTTTTAAGAACCAAAAAGATTTGTGCCAAAATAACAGATGCCAAGAAGAACAAAAGTCCTTGCACACGTAATGGATCTTGAAGTACTATTTCTGCATCTCCCTGACTAAATCCACCCACATTAGGATTACTTGTTAATGGTTGATCAAGTTTGATAGATTCACCCTCTGAAACAAGAAGTTCTGGCCCTGGAGGGATAATATCAACCACTTGACGTCCATCCGATGGATCCACTATGGTTATTTCGTATCCCCCCTTTTCTTTTCGTATAATTTTGTTTACTATACCTGCTGCTGTAGCATTATAAACTGTATTATTGCTCTTGCTTCCGTCGGGATAAATCTGTCCCCGTCCCCTGTTCCCGCCTACATATATGGGATATTTTAAGAAGTGAACATCCTTTTTACTAGCGGGGTCGGGAGAAAGAATAGGAAAGGTTATTTCACTATATTTCTGACCAGGAACAGGACCTATCACAATAATATTTTTTTTTGTGGGGCGATAGCTCTGAAAAGACAGATTGCCTATCCTTTCTTTCATCTCGGGAGAAATACGGTCGGGAGGAGCTAATTCAAATCCCTCGGGTAAAATAAGAACAGCCCCCACATTCAAACCCCCCTTTTTACCATTAGCAAGAACTTGTTTTAGTTGCATATCATACGGAATTCGAACAACTGCTTCAAATACAGTATCGGGGAGTACCGTTTGGGGAACCTCAATATCCACGGGCTTATTAGCTAAATGGCAATTGGCACATACAATACGCCCAGTCGCTTCTCTTGGATTTTCATAACCCTGTTGTGCAAAAATGGGATATGCATTTGAAATGTATGTCCGAGTTATTATATATATCATGAGCGATACGGAAATGAATCGAGTAATCTGTTCCTTTGTCCAAGAATTTCTAGTTTGCATGGTCCAATCATTGAGCCCAAAATTTCTACAATAAATTAGGTAGGTTGCTAGTATAGTTCCCTATCCACGATTCTGCTATGTACGGAAATAAGTTTACTCGAATATAAGAGAAATCCTCTGGAGAAATAGAAAGAGTAAGTCCTTTTTCGAACGCTTTCTTTATGTACTTCTTTATGTACAAAGTAACAAACATTATAATTATAATTGGATTAATAATTAATATCAGTGGATCATTTTTCAGTCATTCATTGAATGATAAATCACTACAAGTGATGGAGATACACGATTTAAATAATGGAAGATCCAATATTTGAAAATTGTATCTAAAATGACTGGAAAAGTGGAAACAAGACCAGATATAATTTGATCGTTATGAGCAAATCCAAAATCTTTGTAGATAGAGCCAAGCATTAGTTCCCAACCATGGGGCGAATGGAATCCAATACACAAATCCGTTAATAAAAGAATACAAAAAGCTTTGATCGTGTCGCTTACGTTATATAAGAATTCCTGAACCCAAGAGTTAAGAATAACAAGTTCTTCATTACCCAGAATAGAATAACCGCTTAGAATAATGAAACAGATTATATTTGTCGAGAAGTGTAAAATCATATGGATACGATCTTCATTGTGCATCTTGATCAATTGGATTGTTTCTTTGTGTATTCCTATACTAAGCTTTTGTAGGTGTGGCTCCGGATATTCCTTTATCATTTCGTTCAACAGGAAGAGTTCCTCGAATTCTATGAATTGTTCTAGAATACTATTTTCTTGAATGATATTAAAGAAAGTTTCGGATTGCCTAGTATTCCACCAATTAGTAACCCAGGATTCTAGACTTTTATGAAATAAAAGAGAGATACACCCAGGCAAAAATACTATAGATGCAAGATATAGAAGGGGAATGAATGCTTTCTTTTTTTCCATTTTTTTCATCTGTGAATTCTTAATGAACCCACCTCGTTTGTAAACTCTATGCGATCCAATATTTCTATCAAGCAATGAGTTCTATTACAAGGTATCTTTCCTTTGAATCTATTCACTGTTTTTTATTTGTGATGTATTGGTTATGGTTAGTCCTTGAATATATAAAGAATATCCAAATAGAATAAGAGTCCGTCTCAAATTCGAATGAAGAAATAATAAAAAATCTTATTTTTTTTTAGTGATATCTCAATTGAGAAAATTCGCAGCAATTGTATTGTGTCCTTTCGATGAATGTCCCAAATAGGCCCTTTCAAGTAATGCCGTATTTCGAGACGAGCTAACTCCCTTATTTATCAAAATATAAAAAAATTGGACCTAATCCCGAAATGGAATATTTTGATATAGGAGATGCCTCTATTATTTTTTTATTTTTTACCTCCTGATGAGAAATAATTTTCAGTTCATTTCAAAATACTTCAATCGGTACACGCAAGAAATAGGCTAATTCCGCAGCTTTTTGTTCAATTTCGCGTGGAGTCAAATTCTCATCAGTACGAGTCAAGGGAATAGCTCCCTGGCCTCGGATGTCCATATAAAGGACACGCCGGGCATAAATACCCTCTTTAACTTCTATTCTGATGGACTGAACATCTTTCATAAAGAATCGAAGGAAGATGCGACGATTTTTTCCAGGAAATCCCCAACGAAAAATACACACAATTCCTTCCTTTCTATCGAATTGATCATAACCACTACCTACATTCCAGGAGATTGTGCACCACAAATAGGAACTAATAAAGAGACCTGCGATGCCATAGAAAGACATGACGAGCCCTTGTGGAAAAAAAATGATTTGCTGAGACGGAAATAAAGATATCAAATTCCTACCAAGATAACTGGACGTTCCAACCAACAAGAATCCTAATGAACCTAAAAAAAGGATAAAGGCCCAGCAGAAATTACTTATTTTTCGAGACCCCGTTATAAGTTCTATCCATATATGTTCTGATCGCCAACTCATACTAGATCCGGTTGCATTTTATTGAAATTGAGAGAATAACCCCCAAAAAATTTGACTTTATTCTTTTTCCGAAGTAACTCTCATCAACTAGCACTATTCTGATGGGAACCTTTAGGCATAATTCATCGAATTGGCTAGATGTAAAATACTAGTATCCCCTTTATATGATCTCCTATAGATAGAGATAGTGACATGCATTTCATTGACTTTACATTTCAGAGATCTGCGGATCCTGATCTATTTTTAAATAGCTATAATTTAATTATTTTAAACATATAACATATTTCCACATGTATAAGAGCTCTTTCAGTTACATTTAATTCATGTTCGGAAGAAGGCACATCTTATACGATAGTCTACTAAATGGATATCCATTAAAAAAAAATGGCTGAGATTGGGTCGCATCGGGTTTAAAAAATCTTGTTTCTTTGAACATGAAGAGATAAAGAAGCCATTGCAATTGCCGGAAATACTAGGCCCACTAAAGGCACAAAAATAGATGGTAAGTTGAGAGTTGTCATAGAATGGGTACCTCGGTTTAATATTTGTACCTGTTATTCTTAATATTATATATTTTAAAATAGATTTTAAAATTCGTTATTAATTTTAAGTCGTATATAATTATACTATAAATGAATATATAATAAGTGCAAGGAATGTAGAACTAAAAAAATGTACTTATTAATGTCATTTTTCTACATGGAATATATGTCTGATAAACTAACAGCTTGTTCGCCACAAAAAAAATAATTGACCTTAAAGGTCTACTTGATTCCATTTTTATTCGAAGGAAAGAAAGCGTGGAGTTGAAATAACTCATTCAGAACGCCTTTTAAAAGATTACGTGGTACGATTGTATCGAATAAGCCCTTATGGAATAAATATTCAGCCGCTTGTGAACCTTCAGGTACTGTCTTATTCAATGTTTGTTCAATTACCCGTTTACCCGCAAATGCAATGTAGGCATTGGGTTCAGCAATAATGATATCCCCCAACATACCAAAACTAGCCGTCACCCCACCAGTAGTAGGAGATGTAAGGATTGATATATAGAATAACTTTTTATTTGATTGATAATCATATAAAGCCGAAGAGATTTTAGCCATTTGCATCAAACTCAAACTTCCTTCTTGCATCCGTGCGCCTCCGGAAGCACATACTAGAATAAGAGGTAGAAATTTATTGGTAGCATACTCGACCAACCGGGTGATTTTCTCGCCTACTACGGATCCCATACTACCCCCCATAAACTGAAAATCCATAACCCCAATTGCTATA